GATCTCCTCCAAATCACTGGTATAGCTATCGAAATCGTGAGCATCAGCGTGTAGGTTCCAGATCCAAGTGGTAGTATCAGGCCCCTTAGCTATTGTTCTTGAGAAATGACCAGGTCTGGCCCATTCCTCGAAAGAAGTTTTTACGGGATCCCTATCTACCAAAATTTTAACTTCTGGTTCCGGCGAACGAATAATCATTGAGTCCTCCTCTTTCCGGACAACACATACAAAGAGACCCGCCAATAAATAGTTAAGTAATTAGTGAACCTATGAGAGATGTTTAGACTTAGTTTTTTTCTCTTCACATCTCCCATCTATCTATTTTCTTTAGTTATTCACTAGAGCAATTATGATCTGGAAGTCGATCCGGGGCAAGTGTTCGGATCTATTATGACATATCTGTGAGGCGCTTAACGGACCTTTTGAATCTTATAAACCCTTTTTCTTGGCTTTGAATTGACTCAAAAACCATTTTTTTGTGCAATCTAGTGTATTCATATCTCAATTATAAGTTACTAAACGGAACTACTTTATACTTTATGTCTTGCATGCATATAACATATTAATGTGACTCTATTCCGTACTCTATTCAAAATTTGGCGAGAAGTAATTACTAAACTAAGAGACATCTCAGTATTTATATTTAGTTATTCGAAGGTTTTTTTATTAGTTTTAAAAGCAGAAACTAAAAAGATTCTCTACTTTATCTGTATATCGATTTATCTGTATATCGATCTGTATATCGATCTGTATATCGTTTATTCCTACGAAATATTAGACGAAATAGAACGATCTTTAGAAGGGATATAATGAAATTCTTTGATTGGTTCTTCCCAGAAAAACGATCCGTTTTAGTTATTTGACGACCGATAGGGACAACAAATAATTAATTATAACAAATAGAAATAGAAAAAATTAGAAATGGAAACTAAATAACTAAATAAATATAACAGTGTTCTTATTCAAACCGCCTTGTAATCTTCAACCAATTCTGTGCTTCAATATAATTGCCAGGAGTAAGCGCTATAGCTTGTTTCCAATACTCGGCGGCTTGATCGAACCAAGCCTCCGCAATTTCCGAATCCCCTTGCTGAACGGCCTGTTCTCCCCGGTCGGAATAGGGGGGTAAATTCCTTCCCTTAGAACCGTACTTGAGAGTTTCCGACCTCATACGGCTCAGCGGTCAAATTCTTTTGATGTAATCTATCGTATCTAATTGAATGAGATTTCTCATAGATATATCGCGATCCCTTTTTTTCTCGAGTTAACCAAAAGAAAGAGGTTAATTACATGAGTTTCAAACTAAAAATTTTCTTAATAATCAGTTTTATCTTTTCTCCCACCTTCAGAACAATAAAGCATAAGCATTTTCACTATCATTAGAATTTTCTGTAAAGGTAACTATCTCGGTTTCATATATAAATTTATATAGAATCTTTGAAAAAGACCTTCCTTCATAAGAAGGAAAAGACTTACTATCTTTGGGATCTGATGCTACACCGCTGCTCAATACCTTAGGGGATCCACTTTATTACATAAGTTGATTCCTAACTTTTATCTCATATCATGACATAAGTAAGCAGTTCTTATTGTATCGGACCAAAACCTCGCGAATTGATCTTTACGGCGCTTCCTCTATCAATTAGATCCTTTATCCATAGAATAAAGTATTTAGGCATATCTATTTCTTCATATTAATATTTCTACTTTAATATGAAGTTTATTTCTTTACTACAGCTGATAAAAATCGTTGTTTTGAACGATACATATGTAGAAAGCCTACCTTTTTTATAGTATTTATTAACGGATTTCTTCTTTGCTTTCCCCCCTTTTTTTTTTTATTTCTATAGTGGAGATAGTCGCACGTAATGACAGATCACGGCCATATTATTAAAAGCTTGTGGTAAGAACGGGTTTCGCTCTAGTGCCCGAAAATAATATTCCAAAGCTTTTGTATGTTCTCCGTTCCTTGTATGGATAAGGCCTATGTTATAGAGTATATAACTTCGATCATAAGGATCAATTTCCAGTCGCATAGCTTCATAATAATTCTGTAAAGCTTCCGCATAATTTCCTTCGGATTGAGCCGACATCCGTTACGGTCGTCATTCGATTCAAAGAATCTCCGTTCCAGAACCGTACGTGAGATTTTCACCTCATACGGCTCCTCCTTTCTGTGCATAATGAAAAAAAGACATGGAATCAAAAAAGATTGAAAGATTTTCATTATAAACTGAGCGGGGCTGGTGTTTTTACAAGAAATCTCTAGCCAACCTTCTTGTAAAAGATCTTTCCTTAACATCAAGCATGTTGGTATTATATTAGATAAAAAAGGCGACCCCAACAATTTCTTTGTCTTCAACGCCCTTAAATTTGCAGGAATTAGTCACTTCAACAGTCTTCGATGGTTATACGGGTATCCAAAATACGAACGAGATGGATGTTTGTTGTCCCAACCATTCTTGTTAGTCCCGATCCTGATAAGTAAAGGGAATCATTTCTAACAAAGTTTTCGTGTGTTGATTCCTAGGGGTAGTGCTTCTTCCCCTATGCCTCCTATTGGTACTAGTGGAGTAGGGTTAACTTAACCTATAGGTGTAACCTTTCGCTCAATACTCTAGAATCGACAATTGAAGCATCTGAGGCTGCATTAATCGGGGATACACGATAGAAGGGGTTGCTTTATTTACAAACTTCACCTTCAACAAGCGTAGATTTTTTTCAATAATTTTTTATTCCTATTCCGAATAATTAATAATAATGTTGTCTTTCTCTTAAGACTGAGAGCGGTAAAAAATAAAAATAATCAAATCGCACCATCTCTGTAATAGGTGAATGCCTCTTTTTCTCCTGAAGTTGTCGGAATTATTCGTAATAAGATATTGGCTACAATTGAAAAGGTTTTATCAATAAAATTTCCATTTATCCCAGATCTAGACATAGGTGTATTAATCCATTCTATAATTTTTTTAAATTTCCTTTCGTGAGAAAATGATCCCACAAACAAAGGAATTGTACAGTACGAAATAACGTAAAAATGGATTCATTAAAACAAAAAGACGCCCTTGTTACTCAAATTGTTTATTTTTGACAGGAATCAATAAAAAATTAAAAATATTTGAATCCGATTAGATTTCATCCAAATGTAGTAATAGAAAAATGAAGGGAACTATTCCGATTTCATTGAAGTTGAAGAATCAAAGAATTTCTCCTAGAGATTAGGATAATTTGAGAAGTTTTGATTCCAAAGAGGAAAAAGAGTCGAATAATAATTCTATGATTAAAATGGAATACCGTCTGTTTTGTGTTGTGTGTATAGTGGGTATACGCATACAATCAAATATAAAAATCCGAAGGGCGGTTCATGAATTTGGAATAAATCTATGGGTTAAGAGGTTGAAGTAAGGAATTCTTGTTGAAAAATCGAAAACAGGAAAGGGATTTTAGAATTTTTATGAAAATGGAATAATAGTTTAAACTAAATAGAATCGTGGTATAAAGGTAGCCATTAAACATAGTCTAAAAAAATAGATCGATCGGTGGATTCGTTCCAATTGAGTGATTTAATCCGGTCTAAATATTAGAAAGGGCTGATATCTTCGCAAACATGAATAGATATATATCTTTATTTAAATTTTACAATTTTTTTCATAAAAAAAATTATCCTTATCCCGAGCCTCGGAGGAAGGATTTATCTTTGATGAAAAGTTTTATACTTTTAGAGTTACATTTTTATAGTGAAAATGGACTGTACATACCTATAAAAAATTAATATAAATGACTCACTATTTACTCGGTTTTTGGGCCATAATCATTATGTAGGAGAGATGGCCGAGTGGTTGAAGGCGTAGCATTGGAACTGCTATGTAGACTTTTGTTTACCGAGGGTTCGAATCCCTCTCTTTCCGTATCCTTCACCTAATTCATCAATGTTACTGGCCACAATGCATCAAATAAGAATGGATACTCCAACAGCTAGCCCGTATCTTTTCTTTGATATGGATTCTTTATTCCTAATCCTAATTTCTGTGGTACGAAAATACTGGACAAAATGGACAAGGAATTAAAATCCCCTACTGATCTAGAGATACATGAATGAGAGAAAAATCCCCAGACCAAACCCCTTAACTTAACTCAGTCCCTTTACTTAAGCGAAAAAAGGGGGGCAAAATTGGCCGAACCCTATGTTATTTTAGTTAGGGTTAAGTCTGACGAGAGTAATATTCTACAACTAGCAATTCATTTATTTTCAAACCGACCCATTTACTATCTATTATTTGATTGACTAATCCTTTATATTGTAATGGGTGAAGAGTCAAATGTTTTGGTAATTCCTCCGGGGGGGATGAATCAAGATGATTTTGAATCAGAGCCTTAGATTTTTGCTCATCTCTCACCGTAATAATATCTCTGGGTTTGCATCGATAACTTGGTATATCTACTATACAACCATTAACTAAAATATGCCTATGGTTAACTAATTGGCGGGCTTGAGGAATAGTCGAAGCCATACCCAATCGAAAAAGGATGTTATCCAAACGCATTTCAAGTAATTGTAGTAAAACCTGACCTGTTGACCCTTTGGCTTTTCCGGCGATACGAACGTATTTAAGTAATTGTTGTTCCGTAAGACCATAATGAAAGCGCAATTTTTGTTTTTCTTCTAAACGAATACGATATTGCGATTTTTTGCCGGGGCGCGATTGGGTTCGAAGATCGTTTCCGGCTCTAGGCTTTTTACTAGTTAGCCCCGGTAAAGCCCCCAGACGGCGGATTTTTTTGAAACGAGGTCCTCTGTAACGCGACATAAAGACTCCTTTTTTTTATGAAATTTCATAAACCAAAATTAAAACTAAACTAAAATATGATAAATGAAGCGAAATTTAGTGAAGTATTACAAAGAATAATTAGAGGAATTGTATCAATATCCGGACCTTATTGTATCTTATTGTATATAAATATTATATATATAATTGTATTATATAAATAAAAAAGAAAAAGAATTTGATTTGAAATAATAGAAAAAAATGAAGGGCTCTTTTCTTGATTGATTTGTTCTACAGAGACCAAACCCCTCCAATCCAATTTTTATTCATAATTGGAAGTTTCTATGAAATAATAGAAAGGGCTCGGTGACCTTTAGGAAAGGGCAAAGAAGCTTTTCACTTTGATTTCATATTATCAATTATCTAAAAAATAAAACAAATGGAGAAAAGCCGGCTATCGGAATCGAACCGATGACCATCGCATTACAAATGCGATGCTCTAACCTCTGAGCTAAGCGGGCTCGCATAATATAAATTGTACACGTATACTAATTTAGTAAACTACTGCTACTAAGATCTTAACTTTTTATTCTTAGCTATTTCATAAGAAATATGATATAAATGTAAAAAAATTCAACTATAGAAACGAATAAGAATGGAAAATCTAATTTCCAAAAACATTTCATTTTGATCTATTAATTTAGATCTATTTCTCAAATATATGTTTATCAATAATAAATATCTTAATTTGTTTAATTAGATACTAAGATTTTTTTAGTATATCCATATTTAATCCATATTTAATTTACTATTTTTTTTTATATTGTTTTTTGATATTTTACTATATTTTTACTATATAATTACTATATAAAAATAAAAGAAAACTATAACTATATTATAACTATATAAATTAGAAATAAAATATTTTAGTACATAGTTTTATATTTCTATATATTTAGTTATATTTCGAATTTGAAATCGAATTTGGTAACTAAAGTTAGTAATATAATCTAGTAATTAAGTTCTAGTAATTAAGTTAGAATCTTATTCTATAATTAGAATCGTATAATATATTAAATTAATATAATTAATTAATATAATTAATTATTATATATATTTGAAATCGAAAATATAGAATTTATATAATAAAAAAGAAAAAAGAATTTCCTATTTCATTAATATTCATTGATAACTCATTGATAACTAATTCGAAATTAACGGAATAATTAATTGATTAATTATATCCATTCGATTAGTTATGGCTATTAATGAAATTTGAAATTACTAAATTGCCCTTTGTCGTTTTTTTTATTATTTATTATGGTCTTCCCTAAGAAAAGGATAAAAAGAGAAAAGTGCAATCCAGATCATAATGAAACATTCCTATGGTTTCATTCAGAAAGGCGAAACCTAAGACGAAAAAAAAAAAAAGAATCGACCGTTCAAGTATTCAAAATTGCACACTAAAAATGATAGAAATAGGGACATGTATAAGTCTAATATATATATTATAATAGATATATGTTATGTGGTATATATCTATATTGAATTTCTGATTGGACCAAGTATGGTTTCCAATAGAGATGAAAGAAGATAGATACGAAATCAAATAGGAGCAAACACTTTTCAATACAGGAATCGATATCTAATGAATTCCACAGTTCCAGCATAATAAAAATGGAAATGAACGAAAAGGGGTAAACGGCATCATGATGTGATCCTAATCACATCACAAAAAAAAGGGGGGGATATGGCGAAATTGGTAGACGCTACGGACTTAATTGGATTGAGCCTTGGTATGGAAACCTACCAAGTGATAACTTTCAAATTCAGAGAAACCCTGGAATTAAAAATGGGCAATCCTGAGCCAAATCCCGTTTTATGAAAACAAACAAAGGTTTCAGAAAGCGAGAATAAATAAAGGATAGGTGCAGAGACTCAATGGAAGCTGTTCTAACAAATGGAGTTGGCGGCGTTGTGTTCGTAAAGGAATCCTTCCATCGAAACTTCCGAAAGGATGAAACCTATATACATATGTATACTTACTGAAATACTATCGCCAAATGATTAAAAATGATTAATGACGACTCCAACCGGTTCTATAATTTTTATATATCTATTTAGATGAAAAATAGTCATTGATCAAATTATTCACTCCATCATAGTCTGATAGATCTTTTTAAGAATTGATTAATCGGATAAGAATAAAGATAGAGTCCCATTCTACGTGTCAATATCGACAACAATGAAATTTATAGTAAGAGGAAAATCCGTCGACTTTAGAAATCGTGAGGGTTCAAGTCCCTCTATCCCCAAAAAGACCTGGTTGCCTCGTTGCCTCCCTAATTATTTATCTTCTCATTTTATTAGCGACTCGAAATTGGTTATGTTTCTCAGTCATTCTCACTCTACTCTTTCACAAACCTATCTGAGCAGAAAAATGTTTTCTTATCACAAGCCTTGTGTGTGATATATATGATAATGATACGTGTACAAATGTAAATCAGCATCTTTGAATAATGTGTTAAATTTGAATAATTAACAATCCATATCATTATTTGTACTGTATTGAAACTTACAAAGTTTTCTTTTTGAAGATACAAGAAATTCTACAAGGGCCTGGATAATACTTTGTAATATCTTTTCGTTTTTTTAATTGACATAGACCCAAGTCCTATATTAAAATAAAATGAGGATGATGCGTCGTGAATGGTCGGGATAGCTCAGCTGGTAG